TTGAATAGGGAAAAGAATGGATCCGCAGGGTCCCAAATGAATTGGCTTGTTCGAAAAAAGCCTTGTTCTTTGGAAGATCTATCTCGTGTCTGGTACTGCATGGTTCCACTCTGCAAGAACTCCGAATCATTCTCTTGAAGCTCATCCTCTTTATGATAAATGATCCATTTACCCCGAAATGACCCAGTCCAATAGGGAAATCCCAATTCAGTGGGCCTTTCGATACAATCAAATAGATTGCCACAAGGGCGCCATATTCTAGGAGCCCAAACTATGTGATTGAATAAACCCTCCTCTATCTGTTGCGGATCGAGGGCCCCTTCCCCTTCTTCAAACTCCGATTCGTATTTTTCATATAGAAATCTCTGATCAACGATAGAACAAGATCCATTTTGCATCATATCTAACTGATTCCTTGGTTCGGACCGAAGAAGTAATGTCACTCGATTATTATCAAACTGACTGCAATATTTTTCTGTCCGTGAGGATCCCGCCAGAGCCAGAGCGCCTTCTACTTCTAATAGTAATAATAGTAATAGGCCAGGAACTAGATCAGAATCATTCTCAACGAATCCATAAGAAGTGATCCAATTTTTTTCATCGTGTCTGGATGAAGACCAAAGATCTTGAGCGACCGATCCGGCAGAACAACTCAAAAGATAAAGAAGTATCGTGAATTTCTTCATGCTCGTTCCAAGTTCGAAGTACCATTTGTACAAATAAGAATCCCCTCCCTTACATGATTTCTTCTTCATATAGATAGATATAGGATCTATGGGGCAATTACTTAGAAGTACATTTTGTGTAACAGCCCTTCCTATCTGATAGAAAAGGATCCCATGATCCTGAACCGATCTTATCTGGGATCGAAAATCCCAAGTTTTTCTATGAAGAGCTGATCTAATTGTATTAGTTTCTATAATGGATTTCTTCTGTGTAATACTAATTGATAGGGCCTCATTGATAAGTGCTACAAGATCTCGCGCATTGGAACCCATGGTTATGGACCCGAATCCGTTAGTATGGAACATCTTCTTTTCCAAGTGAAATCCCCTAGTATATGAAAGAATGAAAAAGTGCTTTCGTTGTTGTGGAAGAAGAAGCCTTCGTATCTTAATGCATGTATTTAATTTATTCGGAGCTATTAGAGCGGGATCCACTTTTTGGGGAATATGAGTCGAAGCAATAACAAGAATCTTTCCAGTGGAACATCTTTCACAATCCCTGGAGAGATAGTTCTCTAATAGACCGAGGGATAAGTAATTCGACTCATTCACATGCAGATCATGAATGTTTGGAATCCATATTATGCAAGGAGACATTGCTTTTGCTAATTCGAATTGAAAGGTGATATCAAATCGGTCTATTTTCGGCGTCATATACATAGTTAGCACATTCGTCATAGTTAGCAGCTCCGTATCAATATCAAGGTCATCATCAATATCGTCACTATCATCAATATCGTCACTATCATCAATATCGATATCATCAATAAGATAACCTTTAGGCTTGTCATCCAGGAACTTGTTCGGAAATACCGTAATGAAAGGAACATAGGAGTTTGTCGCTAGGTATTTGACCAAACAGGATCGTCCAGTTCCTATAGAACCTATCACTAAAATACCTCTAGAAGGGGATAGGGCTAAGCGGAGCGAAAAGGGTTTTCCATGAGGAGATGGAGATGGGGAATGAAAACTATTAGCCCCACACGAGGTTTGTGAATAAGTGATTGTCTGATAATGAGCAAGGAATATCCGTCTTTCTGCTAAACAGGATCTATTGAACTCATAATTCATTAGATCCTTTTGATGAATGTCAACTAAGTAGTATCGTAAGGAAATTGATCCCGGTTGTTCAATCATTTGATAACCAGAGTCATTCTTTGATAAATGATCACTATGAGTCAGACTCAATAGAATTTGATCAATCCTTTTTTCTGTCGTTAAGGTGGAGAACTGAACCAAGAATTCTCTTTCTTCATCATCAATCGAATCACTGTTCGCTACCCAGAATTCTATTTTCTCATCAATCCAATCACCGTTCACGTTTTTTCTTTTTCTTATCAATGAATAGATCTCTTTACTTGTACGACTTAGATGTCTCGTATTTATCGAAAAAATGATTCGATTGATGGGATTTGGTATGATACTTACAAGATCGATGAGATTGATCTTCCAATATTTATTCTTAGAACGTAGTGATTTGACCCCATAAGCGGGACCACCACCCAATAGCATGTTGCCACCAGAAGCAGAACCCCGTATTTCTTCCAGAACAACTAGAAAGAGATTCTTTAACCAGAAAGGATTCAGTTCAGATGTAGGATACCTATCCAGAAGTTTTCGAAATTCCATCATGTATGATGGAATCATCAAAGATTTGATCTTTTCTAACTCTGTCTGTAACTCACTAGAGGCTCGGGAAACAAAGAGAAGATGTATACGAACGAGATATCCAGCAACAAGAAGAAGGAAAAAGATGGAATAGAGGAACTCCCGAG